TATAATCCTTTTTATGGAGAAGGCCACTAAAGGCGGTCTAAAAGATTACCATGCCCCCAGCTCGAGTGGCGCCGGTGCCCCGAACCCGCCGAGTGACGAGGACCGGAGGGAGGTTTTTTAAGTTATAAAGAACCTAATCTTGGAGGGGATTCAGGACTACCTTAACAAATTCCCCCAAAAGATACGCGAGGAGTTTCCCTCGGCCGATCACCTGATCGACACAAACATCTCCCCGAATCCATTTTTGACGGAGGTATTAGGGGAAAGATAGATATAGTTAGATATAAAGGCTTAAATCGATAGTTGTTAGAGTCTCCATGTGGTACCGGGCTACTTTCAAGGCACCTTCGGCTTAAGTAAAGTAGGTCATAGAATAGAATTAGTTTACCTCATATAGATCAATATAGCTAATAAGAAAGGAGCATGGTAATAGCAGATGCGGCTGTCTGGATCCGACATGTTCTTTCTCACACTTCTTTCAGAAAAGGGTGTCCGGTAGAGTGGTCCAAGGCAAGCATCGAGCTCTTTCCTTCTTTTGATCAATCTTTCTCTGCCAGGATGAAGCCACCAAGACAACTATGATTGTAGACCAAACAACTATGATTGTAGACCAACCTTATCTGATCGCGCGTTAGCCCTGACCATTTGAGAACCACGAAAAAGGACAAAGGAAAGGAGAAAGCAGTAGAGAAAGAGCCCGAGCATTCGAAAATTCCGTCCGCCAGACTGTTAGAGTAATTGAACTTGACGTTGTGATCGGGCCGTACCAGTTCAAGATCGGTTTGAATGTGGTAGATATTGAGGCATCGTTCGCTTTCCTATTGGTTTGGCTCCATTCAGCAGGTTTGGAACCCATAAGGCCCATCTACGCTGCACCAAAGAGTAAAGTTCATTATCGACGACCAGCTAGTCACTATCTTGGCTGATGACGAAGAAGTGGGCTCAAGAAAGGTAGAAGTTGTGCAGCATGTAGAGTTGGGACTTCAATTCCTATCGTATCAGTTCGAGACAGTCAATTGTATCCCCCTCGACGCGCCGCAGCCACTACTTTGACTCCTTTTATGCAATTATGAACTCCACGGAACTTTCTCGATTCCAACGCAACTTATCCTTTTTGAGCTGACGTAACAAACTACGCGAGCCTCCCAACGAAGCCAACATAAATCCTATCCGAATAAAAAAAATAAAAGGCAGTTTCATTATGGTGGTATACCAGCCGCCTGTTCTGGAACTTCCAGTTCCAATCGGAGCATATAGATCCGTAAATAGATTTGTATGTATAGCCACTTCAGTCGTGCTCGTCGTTTCTCGAAAGTATCTTTTTTCTGGGAACACGGTCAACCAGAAATTCTTATGTTCGCGATTCTTCATCCACCGATGCAGAAAATGCTCCAGTTTTCCATTCTCATATGAGGGTGGTCGTAGATCTACGTTGTCTGGAAAGTTTATTGGCAACAGGTCGGCACGAAGTGATTCATCATGCTCAAACATGAGCCGATCGTTCGTTAGGGACGGTTTATAGATCATCAAATTCCCACAAATGGAATGAGAAGTGGGTCCATGTAAATGATCGAGACCTCGCAAACAACAACGCTCCTTCCCCATATGAAGTTCGGAACCCAAAGGCAATCGTTGAGTGAACTGTATCTTCTTTGTGTTAGTTGACCTAAGCCGCACCATTACTGCTGGGGTGGGGCTCGGCCTCCGAACCGTACGTGGGACGAGTTTCCGCCTCATACAGCTCGGGCCGACGACCGGGGGAAGTTTAGGAGAGATGGGGAGATCCAGCAGCTGCCGGTCGGGGCGGGGATAAGCTTGCTTCTTCACAAGCTTATCCCCCCAAAACCGACCCTATAGCGCTAGCGCTTCGCGTTCTCCATCCCATTCCATTCCGGGATAGGCGGCTAATACTAATCTAATAAGTGAAGTAGTCGTCATCTGACCAAGACACCAGACCGCTCGAATAAAAACATTCTGTCTCGCCCTAGCTCTCTTAGTTACGCCGCGCCCCGACCCGAGTCCCCACGTCTGCTTTTCTCCGCCCGCAACCCAAGAAGTTGGCTTTGCCAACACAACATTAGGGCCGTCCCCTTCATTCTATGCCGACCCCGGCCTGGGCTGGCTTTTTGGGAAGCCCGTTCCCACCGCGCTCACGGCCCGGCTGGCCTGCCAGCGGTAGTGGGAATTCTCCCGTTCCCTGGTCAAAGATTTGGTTGGATGCGGGATCTACTCCACGAGGAGCGGTACGGACGTAGATGATATCATCACGACCTCTCTTTTCGTACCGCTAGGGATGCTTAACGCTACTTCGCCAACTGGCGTTACCTGCGCTTTCGTGTCTCTCAGTGTGGTCAGCACTGGGTGTTTCCGAGCAGCGAGGCTTACACCCATTCGCATTAGTTCATCCAAAGTTCCTTACCCTTATGCACGAATTATTGAATAAGCCATCTTCCTATCAAGGTTAAGGAGTCAACTGAGCATCTCAGCGGCGGGATTGAATACCCGGATCGAATCAGAGTTCACGCCGCCCGCCCTGAACAAATAGGAGGCGTGGGCCACAGGTCGCACATAAGCCGCCGGGTCGCACGACAGAAGAACACCCAACATACAGATGCACACTCCTCCATGTGAAATATTCATTTTCATTGGAGCTTTTTGGTAGTAGTCGTGACCAACAGCCATCAGCTGCCGGCTCGTTGGTAAGGCGAGAGCTTCAAGCCCGATTTCTGGTGGCACACCCTCCACACAAGCACCACCCGACGAAGGGGGGACGGGGAAAGCTACAGGCCCAAAACCTTCGACCCTTCTTTCTAAATGGGGATTTTTATTCCTTATCTTGTCATTTCGTTGTTGCTCATTCCCGTTAGGCCGAAGTGTTTGGCCTTTCCTTCTCCGCGCCCGCTCACGCTTCGCTGACCTATCGCGTGGTAAAGAGAAGAGAGTACGAAAGAATAGTAAACAGAGCACACCGCAGAAAGATTCTAAATATGAGAAGTCCCCCTTGGATTCGAGAAGAAGGAAATGAAGAACGGGAACGAAACGAAATGAGGCGTTTCTAGCTCTAGTTTCGGATGAGCTTCTCCCAATTATGTCTGGTAATAGAATAGGGCGGCTTGCTCTGACCAAGACTCCACTTTTTGCTCCGTCCATGGAGCGTATGAATTTCCTGGAATGTAGATAGACCAAAAGAGGGAATGAAGGGATAGGAATAGGAATTATAGTACCATTGGAAGAAGGGGCACCCGTGGGAACATCTCTACTGACGAACCATTTTAATAGTACGGGTGCTGCCGTGCCACGAGGCACGACCATGAAAGTAATGAAAAAGAAAAAGTTATGTAGTTGGACCATCTGCTCTATCCGTTCGAGTTTCGCTTCTCTAGAGAAGATGAGACGCTAAAAATGAAAGTGTTCGCAACGCATACCGAAAGGGTACCAATTAAGCCGACCATTAATGACTAGTTTGAACACATAAACCCAGTCCACTTGCAGCCATATTGATCAAAATGACTAAGTTTCATGACTTGACCAAACTGATCTACGACCACCCTTAGCACAAGCGCTAAGCGAGAATCATTCCTTGTCAATGATCGAACTTAAAGATATGAACTGAGTGCCATTTAATGAGTAACTGAGAACAAGGGGGAAGGATATAAAAATAATTTAGTAATGCGAGAACTATTTTGAAAAGTTCTGTTAGGTTCTTAGTAGCAGTCGGCGACCCTTTCTTCTTTTATTTTACTTCACATAGCTTTTCGTCTCCTTAATAGCTGGAAGTTCTCCAAAAGTATGAAAAGCTGGAGGACTTTGTACCATCCATTCCGGTGTGGTTGAATTCTGTTCAACAGCCCAAGGACTTGGAGCACATTTTTTGTTGTTTCCACTGCTTGAAGTGATTGTTACGACCACGAAGAAACGACGAATCCCAACTACGGATATATAAGAGCCAGAACTGCTAAGGGCATTCCATCCGGCGTAAGCATCTGGATAATCTGGAATGCGACGTGGCATACCCGAAAGCCCTAAGAAATGCATGGGAAAGAGGGTCGGATTAACCCCGAAAAAAGTGATCCAAAAATGGATTTGACCTAAAGTTTCAGGGTATGTTCGACCAAAGATTTTACCCACCCAATAGTGAAATCCTGCAAATAAAGCAAAAACGGCTCCCATAGAAAGTACATAATGGAAATGTGCAACCGCGTAATAAGTATCATGTAGAGCAATGTCTAGCCCAGAATTTGCCAGGACTATTCCAGTGAGTCCTCCTATGGTGAACAAAAAGATGGACCCTACAGCAAATAACATGGGTGTTTTGTATTGTATCGAACCCCCCCACATGGTAGCGATCCAACTAAAGATTTTGATTCCAGTGGGGACAGCTATGATCATGGTAGCTGCGGTGAAGTAGGCACGGGTATCAACGTCTAAGCCCACAGTAAACATATGATGAGCCCAAACAAGAGATCCAAGAACACCTATACTGATCATGGCATAAACCATGCCTAGATACCCGAAGACCGGTTTTCCCGAAAAAGTCGAAACGATATGACTTATGATACCGGATCCAGGCAGAATGGGAATATACACCTCTGGATGCCCGAAGAACCGAAAGAGATGCTGGTATAATATGGGGTCTCCCCCTCCCGCGGGATCAGAAAAGGTTGTATTAAAGTTTCGATCGGTTAATAACATGGTAATTGCCCCTGCCAGTACCGGAAGTGATAATAAAAGTGGGAATGCTGTCACTAGAACGGACCACACAAATAGGGGCGATCTATGCATAGTCATTCCGGGTCCACGCATGTTGGAGATAGTTGTTATAAAATTGATAGAACCTAAAATGGATGAAACACCAGATAGATGAAGACTAGAAATTGCTGAATCAACTGCTCCTCCAGAATGGCTAGTAATACCACTTAAGGGCGGATAGACCGTCCACCCAGTGCCGCTACCCACTTCTACTAAGGCTGGGCTTAATAGGAGCAAGAGACTTGGTGGCAACAACCAGAATGAAATATTATTTAATCGTGGAAATGCCATGTCAGGTGCACCTATCAGAATCGGAACAGACCAATTACCAGATCCGCCTATCATCGCCGGCATAACCATAAAAAAGATCATTAAAGAAGCGTGAGCCGTTATTAAAACATTATAAAGTTGATGATTCCCACCAAGAATTTGATCGCCGGGTCGTGCTAATTCCATACGAATCAGTACTGAGAAGCATGTGCCCATCACTCCAGCAACGGCACCGAAGATGAAATATAGAGTCCCTATATCCTTGTGGTTAGTGGAGAACAGCCATCGGACCGGATTTGTCATAAAATGGAGATTCTTTCGTTTCCTTCCTTATCAGAGAGGGGCCGCGGGGCTTATTTATTGACATTAGCGTCGCCTTTAGGGCTTACAGCTAAGGTAAACTTTCTCTATTATAATATATTATATTAATTCTATAATATAAGGTCAACTTGGGCATTTCCTCCTACTACTATACTAAAAAAAAGGGCGGAAGGATTGACTTAAACGTTGTTGCATGAGCGGCTTCGAGTGGTTGATGATTCACTTTCGGATTATTACCCGCTAGCTATTGAAGCAGCAGTGTCTAGTCCGCCCACTGCGGAATGGGTGCCACCTAAGATTCGGTGAAGGTTCAACCTTCGACAGATATTGTAGTTCCACTCGATGTGGATCGCGCCCATGGTTGCTCAGCTCCAGGATCAGGCTCTTCAACCTCCGTTATATATTCCATCCGGTCTATGGGAGTTCCGCATTCCGCGTTAATCCCACCTCTGTGTCTAAGCCTTAGATTGTCGCATCCATGATATGGACACCCATCTCACTGCTTCGATCATCATGGAAGAACGTTGAGAGGTGAGTGATCCACGCGAAGTAGCCAAGTGCCAAGTCTTAGCGCGGGGACCCATCCGTCGTTAGGAGAACATCGCCTATACCGACTCCTCCTAAAGCTTATCGACAGGGCGGGGCCTATTCGCGTGCGAGCCCTTTTTCGGTTTTCCAATGACTTAGCTTGACCTTGTCCGGTTGGCCGGCTGAATCATCTCTTCGAAGCCACCGTGGTGGGAACGCTTTTGGCTGGCTGTTAGAAACATATAAAAAGCCTAAGGTAAGGGCCCACCTATACCAGTTCGTATCAGGGCCTTTTCTTCTTCTTCTTTATTGTTCGTGGGAACATGTTACATCTGCAATGGAAATTTAGCTACGGCCGTCCCTGAACTCTTGCGGCATTGCCCATGGGCATTCGCACTATGTATGGACGATCCCTCCCTATATGGATACCTCAGATGTGTGCCTACAAAATGACCAGGGAATAGACTGATCGAGACGAGGTGACTCACAAAGACAGACGAATCCTAGCAAAAGCAGTAGTTGGAGTTTCGCCAGCACCACCCACCAACCTGTGATGACACGGAGAAAGAAGCAGCACCAACAGTAAGCTGGAGCGGAGACGGCTGCATGAGGTTTTTAAGCGAACGCTTCTACTTCCTTCTCTAAGCCTGTGAACTCCTCCATCCTCATTTCGAAATGACTCTCTATCTTTTTCTTTTGACGCTTTCTGAATATCTCATTTTTTCAAGTGTTGCGACCTCTAGATGTATTCTATCTCTCTTGTCTCTCCCTTATGCTTCCTTCTTGTTCATCGATAAGGTCTTTCAACCGATGGTGGGTGAGTCATATCCATTTGCTTTCACCTATATTCCTTCCATTCTCTTATTTGTATCAACCAAGACAGGAGGTGTTCTTACTACGCTACGGGATAAAGCCCAAGTCTGAAAGAGCATGAAAGTCTTTCAAATCTCAATATAAAATTGCTTTCTTTCCGATGTCGCTTGTGTTATTTCACATTTGAGCACCATGCATGTCAGACTCCCAAGCCCTATCTTGAAAAAATAATGGTTTACCGTCATCATCTTCCCCCCTATGTAGTAAGGAGGGGGTCAATGATGGGAAGAAAATGCGGATCTTGTGTAAGAGTGTCAAATCCTAATATTTAGCTCTCCAAATTTTTCTTGTATCCGGCGCTCAACATTGTGAATCGCTCATAATCTTTCCCGGGGTCAAGCGAATCGAATTTCTTTAGAGTCATCCCCGCATGTTGGAAATCATTTTTTGTACATGATTGGGAGCTTCAAATCTTTGAGTTCTGTCTTCACATATTGACTTAAACGCTCACAATTGTCTCCGTGGACCGAGACAGGGGGTCTTTGTTGAACGGGAAGCAATCTCGTTAGGTATCGTGCCCCCTCCCTCGGGAGTCCTGTCGCTGATGATGGATGTGACGAGAAATTCATTCGGGCTTATCTCCACCACCTCCTTGTCCCCTGTGTCTCCTTTTTTTTCTTCCTTGCCTTGCCTTCTTCTTTCATCATCTCTTCCTCTTCTCTGATTTCCCCGTTGTCGCCTATACTCCCTTTCTTTTCTTCTTGACGCCGTGCCTCTGTTTCCGTTTATCCCTCTCCATAGCCGTTAGCTTGCTCTCCATCACCTTCGGTTCAGTTTGCCAAGGAGGCTGGTTTTTACGTTAAGAAGGCGGGAAAGGACATAGTTTCATAGTCTCATTCCCCACCCAGTGATAAGATAGAGACAACCCTGCCAATCCGTAGTCCCCAGCCAGTTCAAAAGCATAGGAATAGGTACAGTAGATTAGATTACTAACTATTAAACACAAAGAAGCAAGCCAGGCAAAGAAAGCAAGCAATAAAGGAGCAGCCTACAAATAAGAGTAGGTAGAGTATTCATAAACAAGCATAGGAACAGGTGCCCACGAGTAATAAGGAAAAAACCTAACTTAAGAAGAAGGACACGGGGCGATTAACCACTACAAACAAGCTGAGGATTTGAGATAGATAGAAAGGAGTCCAATCTAAGCAAGCTTAGTGGAGGGAGAAAGAATCCTACTAGTAAGCAAGTATAAGCAAGCGAGGAATGAGTCCCTGCTAGTATTGGTTGGTGTTACTTTTTCATACATAGGATTGTGGCAAGCAAGAGAAACTCAAGTTAGTGTTAGGGTGCAGCATGAAGGCCCCCCTCGAATGTTCCTTGAGTTGACGTCACTGGGACATCTACCGCGAGGATCTGCTTCAGCAGGTCTTCTCCCAAAGGCTTTCATTCTTTGACTTGCTGTTGATTGCCTCCCCAATGGGGGAACTCCAGAGCTGTCTGTGCCTGTATCCTCTCTGCTATTAGTGAGCTTTCCTGTTAGCAGTTTTCATTCCTCCCCTGCTTTGAGTAGTTCTTCTGAGTCTCTACTCTTTCCCTATCAGGTGCTGCAGACTCAAGCTTCTATCATCTGCACCTCTTTCGAGCCTGGATCTTGCTTCTTGGCTGTCACCCTCTTGTGACTGGTTCCTGCCCCAGGCTGCTCCAAAAGGGATTGCAAGGCTTGAACATCCATCAAGCGGCCTGATTTCAGTGCATCTTCCACTCTATCTCCAACAATGACCAGGTCTGCAAAGCTGGATTTAGTATGCCCAACGAGATGAGAGAGGGACGGTTCCCTTAGCGTATTGATGAAGGTTCCGATCATTTCCCTTTCTGTCATCGAGGGCTTGACCTGAGCCGCCAATTCCCTCCAACGCTGTGCGTAAGCTCGGAAAGATTCGTTGTTCCTCTTTTGCATTCTTTGCAAATCAATACGATCTGGGGCTATTTCTGTGTTGAACTTATACTGGGTCAGGAAAGCATTTGCTAGATCAGTCCAGCTGTGTATCTTGCTCCTGTCTAATTCCACAAACCAACGGAGAGCGGGACCAGTAAGACTTTTCTGAAACTGCTGAATAAGAAGCGGCCCGTTGTCTCCATATAAACACATCTCCCCACAATAGACCTTTAAGTGTGTGAAAGGACACCCTGAACCGTCATACTTGTCGAAGTCTGGTGTCTGGAACTTGGGAGGCAATTTCAAATCTGGGAAGAAACATAAGTCTGAAAAGCTAGTGCTACCATAGGAATCAATCCCCTGCAGTGTTCGGAGCTTCTCCTCAGGGCTTTCGAGCTTACTAGCAACTTTGCTGTCTTCGACATTATTCTTCGCTCTGTCTTGCTCATGTGTTCGTTCCTGAGTGTCAGCAACTGTGATCAGAACAGGATTATTTGAAGGAACCGTGGGATTGCTATTGGCTTGGGATGCGTCCTGGGCGGGAGGCACCGGTTGAACATGCTGAGGAAGTTGTGCAGGCTGAGCTGTCGCGGCAGGCTGTTGCACTGGCGCTGGATTTTGAGCAGTCCGATCGGCCATTAAGGAGGCCACCATGTCAGTCAATGCTTTCAACTGGGCTTCAAGTCGGTCAATTTTGTCTGGCCGTCTTCGATCAGTTTCCTCATCCGAAGAGCCTTCCATTTGTGCGGGCACCGATCTACTTCGAACGGTTGAAGTCTTAAAAAGCCCCTCTAAGGAACTAATGTGGCGAAGCGCGCTTAGTTGCCCTACCCAAAGTGGAATGCTTCTTTTATGCAATTAGCTTCCTGCCAAACCAACTAGTTCGATCCAACCCAGCGGACTTAGAGCCAGAAATGCGTACTTTCTGAATAAGCGTATCATGTTTAAAGAGTTCCAACCTATTCTAAGATTCTAAGAGCAGATTCGCCGTAAACAGATGACTCATTGTCTCTGTAAACCACTGATTCAAGGCCTAGTTGAATTACGGCTATTCTCACTATTCTTTCCATGTCTTTTTTCCTCTCCAGTGAACCGACTAAAAACGGAATCAAATCCAATCCAGAAAGTAATATCCACAAAGCTGACTGCCGGAAAGCTTCCCTACTTTCCTGAAACCAAAGCTTTATTCAAGCCAAGCTGACTAAAGCTAAGAGAACCCGGATTAAGCGTAGGAATTAGTGCTGGAAGCCCTAGTAGTAAGCAGAAAATGAAAAGTAGCCCCGCTCAAGATAGCCAAGATGGATGGAGTAGGGCTAGTCTAAGACAAGACAGACCGATCTCTATTCTCCTGCTCGCGTTTACAAGGTTTCCCACTCACTCTAT